TCTAGAATTGTAAAGAAATATTCCAATAGCTCTTTGTCAATTTTCAATTTATTATTCTTATACTAGATACTAGAACTTGATGCTAGAAATTGATAGTCTCGACTTCAGTTACACTTCACTTCATATTACTTTTATCATATTACCCTCTCTTTTAATAGTAATCTTTTATCTATCTTATATAGTATAATGGTACTTTAATTGAACTTTCGTTTCAATTTATTTAATTTCAATTTACATAGAATACTACTTATCTTTTTATCTTTGAATTTGTAAAACTTTTTGATTCTAAAAAAAAAACAAAGTAAAGAAGCGATCCTTCGAGTATTCAAAGTTTCCCCGAAAAAAGGGAAGCAAGGGCATATCTAATACGTGGTGTATATACATACATATTGAATTGAGGATATCGAAATGATAGAATTATTTCTGATTGCACAAAAAATGGAAATAGGGTCCCTCTTTAAAGATATTCAAGAGGAGAGGATAGACAAAAAAAAATAGAATAGAATTGCAATAATGAGATATAAAGAAAGGGGATATGGCGAAATTGGTAGACGCTACGGACTTAATTGGATTGAGCCTTGGTATGGAAACTTACTAAGTGAATAACTTTCAAATTCAGAGAAACCCTGGAATTAAAAAAGGGCAATCCTGAGCCAAATCCTATTTTCCAAAAACAAAGAAAGGTTCAGAAACCGGGAATAAAACTAAAACAAGGGGATAGGTGCAGAGACTCAATGGAAGATGTTCTAACATCTAACAAATGGGGTTCGGTTGACCGCCTTTCTTAGGAAAGGCATCCTTCCGTCCCAACTCCCAATCCGATAGGATAAAAAGGTATATACATACGTATATATAGTGTATATGCTGAAATTGATTGAAATACTATTTCAAATTATTAATGATGACCTGATTCTGTATTTTGAATTTTGATTTTGTTATATTTGATTCTTGTTATATTAAATAACAACTAACAAAAAATTCTATAACAAATAAGATAATTGTTGTTAATGTATTCCAAGTTGAAAAAAAAAATAATCGAATATTTAGATTAGTTGATCAAATTATTGACCCCCAGGTACGATACATCTTTTCTTTTAAGAAACTATCGGACGAGAATAAAGATAGAGTCCCGTTCTACGTGTTAATATCGACAACAATGAAATTTAGAGTAAGAGGAAAATCCGTCGACTTTAGAAATCGTGAGGGTTCAAGTCCCTCTATCCCCAAAAAAGCCTCTTTGACTCCGATTCCCTTATTATTATTCTTCTGATTCTCTCTTTTCGTTAACGTTTCAAAATTTGTTTTCTTTCTCATACCTTCTACTCTTTCACAAATGGATCTGAACAAAATGCTTTTTTTATCACATTATAGTATCTTATGATACACGTACAAATTAACATCTTTGAGAACAGAATACCTTTTTTTAATCTTTTAATCATTGTTAATCATTAAAAATCCATACTATTTACTCGTATCGAAACTTATTTCTAAAGTCTTGGTTGTGAATCTTCACAAACACAAAAAGGCAGAGCCGGAATAAAACTTTGTAATCTTTTTGTTAGTCTTTTTAATTAACATAGACCGAAGTATTCGAGTAAAAATAAGGATGATGCGGTGAGAAGGGTCGGGATAGCTCAGATGGTAGAGCAGAGGACTGAAAATCCTCGTGTCACCAGTTCAAATCTGGTTCCTGGCACACAATTCATTTATAGTGAATATCTATTCTACGGGTTGAAAATATAGGTTGATACAGATATTCATTATCCAGTATGGATCGCTTATTCAGCTAGATGTCTGGAGGTATACGCTTTATTCATATCTGTGGTACAAAATTCATGATGTGTAACTCTTTTTGTTTTGTTCATTCTATTCACCCGAATAATTTGAACTAAGTATCTTCAAAATTGGAGCATCCCAACGGAATTCTTAATTGAATTGTCTTTTTCTTAGTCCATTTCTAAGAAAAAGACAATTCAATTAAGAAAGGAAAGGGAATGTCATCCATTTAGAATATGAAAAAGAAGTAATATGAAGGAGACTCTAATTAATCTCTTACTCTCTGAGCTAAGAGTAGGTATAAATCTTTCGTGAATATATGTCTTTAATGAGCATCTTGTATTTCATAAAAATTTGGGGCAATATAATCCTTACGTAAAGGCCATCCTATCCAACTTTCGGACATTAAGATTCGTTTCAAGCGCGGATGATTCTCATAAGAAATTCCGAACATATCATAGGACTCCCTTTCTTGAAAATCCGCACTTTTCCAAACCCAGAAAACAGAAAGAATTCTAGGAGTCTTTCTTGGAGTAAATACTTTTATGCATACCTCTTTCGGTTGATCTATACTATACTCCACTCTCGTAAGATGATACACACTAGCTAACAGCCCGCCCGGTGCTACATCATAGGCACATTGGCAACGTAGATAATTGTAACCATATACATATAAAATAACAGCAATGGAATGCCAATCCCTCGTCTTTATTTGTAAAGTCTC